GATTCAAAATACAAGTACAATAAATAAGAAGGCAAAAGGAAAATTTTTTCAGAGATTTGGATTTGGTATCGTTTTGGCGGCATGGCCGAGCGGTAAGGCGGGGGACTGCAAATCCTTTTTCCCCAGTTCAAATCCGGGTGTCGCCTAATCACCAAAAGAATCGACATACCTTCTTCTGTTTTGCTGATATAATTTGGAAAATTTTTTCCAGCGGAAGCAAACGGAGGAAACTGATATGATAAATCGTGATAGTCCTTCCATTAGCAATGGAGTGTCTACGGGCCGGGTTTTGAATTAGATTGGATAGCAGGACGGAAATAGAATTCCATTTTTAGTTGCGGAAAGGCCAGAAGATACTTTAGTATACATATTCATCAAAGTCTTTGAGTACTCCGGCATTCAATCAATATTAATTCGATTGAATGGGTAATTGGCTTTTACTTAGATACTTTTATTCTTTTTTCGTTAACCTCTAGTCAAGAACAGAACATAATAGGACGTCCTCCGATTGTTTTCATAGAGACAATTAAGGAGACGGTAAGGATTAGATCAAAACAAAATGGGAAAGAAATAGGGTATGGGCTAGGTAGTGATCTACTTTTCTTCTATAAGTTTTTACTTAACTTAATGAAGGGCAACAAAAGAAAGAATAGATTTTTATTATTTCTACATATTAGTATCATTTCTTTGATACTTCCAAGGGGGTCTCCGCATATTTTGCTTGTGCTTAACCTTTTCTGATTATACTAGAAATCTTATAAGACCCTCTTAGAAGTTATAATTGGATTTATTGGATTGTTTCATCAACGATGTTAGGTCAGAATTACTTTTTGACTCTGCGTCAGTGATTCCACTATTATTTATTAGTGAACAATAATTCAATAATTCCTTCATAGAGATAGGGGACATAATTCACATGGATATAGTAAATCTCGCTTGGGCTGCTTTAATGGTAGTCTTTACATTTTCCCTTTCACTCGTAGTATGGGGAAGAAGTGGACTCTAGAAATACTACTAATTGAGTTTAGGAATTAAACTGTATCAATTTTTTTTATAAATCTTTCAGTTCCGAAAAGCTTTTTTTAGTTGAAATTTCACTATTTCAACACTATTTCAATTTAAAATTCAATTTTTAAATTGAAATAGAAATAAAAAATATCTGTATTTCAAAATTTTCTTGGGTTTTAGTGTAGTAATGTAGTTTATGAATAATATATATGAAGAATACTCTTTCAATCAAACAAATATTTAAATTATTTCCGTGTTCGTATTTCGAAAGTAAAAAGAATACAAAGTAAAAGAAATACAAATGGTAGTAAATTTATTCCAACCGAATTCTTGATCAATTTTCTATTTCGATGAACCGACTCTTACCAAAATTAGATATGGACCGTGAGGAAGAGCTGAACTTTTTTTATTTGACTTTTTTGTTTCCCCTTTTATTATTCAAAGAGAAAATAGTTCTGTTATTACATTACGTAGATACACATTTTCTATCGGAAACAACACAGGCATAGTAGTTGCCTAACGAGATACTACACAGACTAAAATATTGTCTTGGGCGAGTCACATATTGCGCACTTCCTGTTTGTTTTAATATTTGGGAAATTTTATTTATGTTGTGTTTGTTTTATTGAACTCACTGTTCAAACGTTAAAAATTGACGAGGTTTACTAACCCTTTCCCCCTTTTTTTCGAAATCCGAAGAAGTTTCCATGGATCATCTGTCAACTGATCGATCAATGACTTCTTCGTCGGAATGCTAATAAAAAGATTACTTTATTTTCTTTTATTATACCCATCGAAGAGGCCTTTGATTCTTTTGATCGGGATTCATATTGAAAATAATCAGCAATCCGGGAATTAGAATCGTACGCGTCGCTTTTCGATCATTTCTAATTAATTGAAATCAACACAAATTAAATACAAGACAGATGTATAAAGCAAAGAAATAGAATTGGGGGGGGGGCACTATATACATTATATATATAATATGTAATTGATATCCATATATATACATCGATATATAGGAATATGACGATACTATTGTAGATTGATCTCTATTAAATTAACTTGGATTACAATACACCTTTATACACTACAATAACAATAGTAGTTATAGTATGGATAGTATGGTAGAAAGATTCAGATATTTCTTTCTACCATACTATCGTATCTCATAGAATACGGCTAATTCTAGTCTGCCCATTTCATTTAAGACGCGAAATTTGAATCCCTTTCTTCTCTTCAATTATTGATAAGAACTAAAAAGTCAAGTTTAATTCAAATTAATCACCTTGGCTGACTGTTTTTACGTATATTATAAGTAAAAAAGCGGTAGGAACTAGAATAAACAGTGCAGTAGCAATAAATGCGAGAATATTTACTTCCATAATCTCATTGTTTCATTTTTCTTTAATTCGCAATAACTCGGGAGTTAATCCCATAGAGATAATAAATCTTTCGCTTGTAAATTCAATGGGATGAATTACATCTCGAT